TCAAGACACATAAGTGCTCTAACCATGTTTCGACTTGTGATCAATCCATAAATACCGATAGAAAATAAATAGGCACTCAAAATAAGTACATGTTCGGTCATCATTGACCAACCCCTCATCAATCTTGATTCATTTCAATATGAACAACAATTTCACCGATTTGATTAGAATATAAATTAAGTACGAAACAAAGTAAGGTATTAGTAATGGATCGAACTAAACCCCTTTCAATTTCATATATGAACAATAGAATATGAAAATGGAACTGAAGGAAAATGGATGTGATAACATAGAACAAAACAAGACTTTATTTATTTTATTTTGGATCTAAGTATTTATTACTTAATTACTTTACTGCCGGGCCATAGCAATTGCACCTATCAAAGCAACTAAAAGAATTATAGAAATGAGTTCAAACGGAAGGTAAAAATCTGTTGATAAATGAATCCCAATTTGTTGAACGTTACTTGTTAGGTCCTGCTCTATAATCTGATTTGATCTTGTAGTCCAAACAATCCCGTACCACGACGTATCCGAGATAGTAGTAATTAGTGAAAAAAGAATACTTGTACAAACCAGTGAAGTGACCCCATCCCCAACGGTCCAAAGATAGAAATCGTTGTAATATTCTGAACCATTCATGAACATCACAGCAAATAGGATTAAAACATTTACAGCTCCTACGTAAATAAGGAGCTGTGCAGCAGCTACAAAATAGGAGTTAGATGGAATATGGAATAAGGATATACAAACAAGAACCAGTCCCAATGAAAAAGCAGAATAAATTGGGTTGGTAAGTAAGACCACCCCCAGACCTCCTAATATAAGACCTGATCCCAGAAATACTAAAAGAATATCATGTATTGGTCCAGATAAATCCATTATGTGTAAAAAAAGAGATAAATAAATCGAAATATTTCATAAACTTACTAGCCGATCCAAGAAAAAAGAGGTTACCTTATTTTTTTTTCTTGTATATGATACGTTCCTAATTGAATCCTAAAGGGGTGTAGATTTATATAGATACAGTTATTGGATCAATCCCGCTACTGTATCTGAAAGAGTAGTTCGAAATTGTATATTTTGAAATCATCACAGATCTATGAATCCATTCTAAATCAAAATCAAGCCTTGATTCTCACCAATCAATAGTTATTTACTGACCTAGCAAAATGAAAGAAGCCTCACTCCTTTACTTTAGATCAAAACGGAATCTTAGTAATTGGTAATCGTTTTTGAATCAAGAGGTTTACCCCTGATTATTTTGATTGGAGTCGAATTCGTAATTGTTCGAATTGTGTAATCTCCAATTACTGACATTGGTAACCGGCCCAAAGCAATTTGATTATAATTCAATTCGTGACGATCATAAGTAGAAAGTTCATATTCTTCAGTCATTGATAAACAGTTTGTTGGACAATACTCGACACAATTACCACAAAATATACAGATTCCAAAATCAATACTATAATTAAGCAATCGTTTCTTTCTAATATCCGTTTCCAATCTCCAATGAACAACGGGTAGATCTATGGGGCATACCCGAACACATACTTCACAAGCAATGCATTTATCAAATTCAAAATGGATTCGACCACGAAAACGCTCCGATGTGATCGATTTTTCATAAGGATATTGAATAGTCACAGGTAAACGATTCACGTGAGATAAGGTAATCATGAAACTTTGACCAATATACCTTGCAGCTCGTATTGTCTGTTGACCATAATTCATGAACCCAGTCACCATAGGGAACATATCGTGGATATCCATGAATAGTTTGATGTTTCTTTCTCTTGCTCTAGATAGGTTATGAATCTAGAATATCATATTTTGTTATAGCGAAACGAGTTGGGAAGAAGTTGTTAATAATAGATTACCTAGAGAAATAGGTAAAAGAAATTTCCACCCAAGGTTTAATAGCTGGTCCATTCTCATCCTAGGTAAAGTCCATCTTGTTGTGATAGGAATGAACAGGAACAAATAAGCTTTAGCTAATGTAATAAGGATACCAACTGTCATTCCAAAGACTCCACCTGTTTTATTTATTCCAAAAGGTTCAGAAATGAATATGTACGGAATAGAAAAATTCCACCCGCCCAAGTAAAGAACTGTTACAAATAATGAAGAAACTAGTAGATTTAGGTAAGAAGCAACGTAAAATAAACCAGATTTAATACCTGAATATTCGGTTTGATAACCTGCTACTAATTCCTCCTCTGCTTCTGGTAAATCAAAAGGTAATCTTTCACATTCCGCTAGGGAAGAAATTAGAAAAACTATAAACCCTATGGGTTGACGCCACAGATTCCACCCCCAAAACCCATATTTTGACTGTGCCTCAACTATATCAACTGTACTTGAACTGTTAGATAATCATAGTCGATGATAACATCACTATTCCCGTCGCTATTCCAGAACCGCACATGAGACCTCAGCTTCATACGGCTCCTCGATGGCCACAAATAAATCTAAGGACTGGTTCATTATTACCTCGGCATGTTTGTAGTGTAGATTAGAGTAACGATGTATCGAAGAGTCCCGAATTAGACCAATGGAATTCCGTCCGCCATAATAAAAAAAAAGCGCTTCCGAATTGATCTCATCCTTTATTTTCTAATTAGACTTAGAATTCTTTTAGTTCAGTAATAACTTAATCCTTCAATAAAATACTCGTTGTTTCAATAGATATTTCGACCCATACTTTTCGTACGAAAAATAATTAGACACTAATTCATGAGTTATAGTTGATAAATCATTATAAGAATTCTATCCGTATGAATATGGATAGGATTGAGGAAAGAAAGAATAAACAAAGATCTCTTATTATTCAGTTTTCCTATTGCATTCCATTTCTTTCGTTCCTGTTCTTCTTTCTCACTCAGAAGGGGGGTTTCTAAAAAATAAAATCAAAGGATTACTTCGTTCTCGACAGTCATTTATTTAATCAGTGGATAGAAGCATACTCTGGATCGGAATCGTGAGGAAGTACTGCTTGATCATTTCTACGAACTTAAAGCCCTCGTTATGATTCCTTTTATGTTATGCAGAAATATCCCTTTGGATACCTTACATTATCTTCATCACTAATCCTTTGTGTACCTTCGTGTTCCTAACCGTCCACTCATTTTTGATTGATCCCCGATATGGTAATACATACAACATACAACAACATACAATACAATAGTAGAAACTCCATACAGTTGATCTTTTGCACCCGCTTCAAGTCATGATGACTAATCAACCAATCTTGGGGTAAACAGTTTCGACCGCTTATGTTTACTTCCACTTTACTCTCGTACATAGGGAATGAGAATCAATCTTCTTACTGCAAATTCATAAGCTGTTTTGTTTCACTCATATAACTATCTGGTTTAACTCATCGACCCGAATGATGAATAAAAAGAGAAAGGTATCTATTCAACACATCCAACCCCTTTCCTGGAAATAAAGGAAAGGGGTAAAGGTTCATGTTCCAACGAATCACACGTAGAGATATTGATAACACACACGGAGTTAATGGTATTTCATAACTAATAGATTGAGCAGCAGCTCGTAGACCACCTGAAAAGGAATATTTATTATTCGATCCATATCCTGACATAAGAAGTCCAATAGGAGCAATACTGGAAATAGCGATCCATAAAAAAACGCCTATACTGAGATCGGCTAGAACAAGGCGATAGCCAAAAGGAATTACTAAATAGCTTAGTAGAATTGATATGACCGCTATAGATGGCCCCATACTGAATAAACGAACATCTCCTCTAGATGGGAGAAGATCCTCTTTCAAAAGTAGTTTGGTCCCATCTGCTAGAGCTTGAAGAATTCCCAAGGGGCCGGCATATTCAGGCCCGATACGTTGTTGTATCCCTGCAGATATTTCTCTTTCTAACCACACAATCACGAGTACGCCTATTGTGATTCCCGATACAGGAGTAAAAATAGGGACAAGCAGCCATAAGAGGTCATAGACCTCTTTTAAGGATTCCGATCTGGAAAAAGAATTGATAGCTTGTACTTCTGTCGTATCAATTATCATTTCAACGATCAACTTCTCCCATAATGATATCTATACTACCTAGTATCGTCATGATATCAGCCAATTTCATTCTTTTAACTAGCTGAGGAAGAATTTGCAAATTGATGAAACCAGGTGGACGAATTTTCCATCTCCAGGGAAAAACACTATTATCCCCTATCAGAAAAATTCCCAATTCTCCCTTTGGGGCTTCTACTCTCACATAAAGTTCTTGTTTCGACAATTCAAAAGTGGGAGAAGGCTTTTTACTAATGAATCGATATTCAAAACCATTCCATTCGGAATCACTTGCTCTATCAAAGCGTCGAACTTCTAAGTTCTCATAGGGCCCCCCCGGAATTCCTTCTAGAGCCTGTTGAATAATTTTTATGGATTCCGTCATTTCATTGATTCGTACTAAATAACGAGCTAATGAGTCTCCTTCTTTTTGCCACTGGACTTCCCAATCGAATTCATCGTAACACTCATAATGATCAACTTTACGAAGATCCCATTGGATTCCGGAAGCTCGTAGCATTGGTCCCGATAAACCCCAATTTATTGCTTCCTCCCCACCAATAATGCCCACCCCTTCAACTCGTTCCAAAAAAATGGGATTTTGCGTAATAAGCTTTTGATATTCAACAATTCCTGTTAAAGAATAATCGCAGAAATCCAAACATTTATCTATCCAGCCATGAGGTAGATCAGCAGCGACTCCCCCGATACGGAAATAATTATGCATCATTCGCATACCTGTGGCAGCTTCGAATAGGTCATATAGCAATTCCCTTTCTCTGAAAATATAGAAGAAGGGAGTCTGTGAACCGATATCTGCCATAAAAGGTCCAAGCCATAATAAATGAGAAGCTATACGACTCAGCTCTAGCATAATTACTCTGATATAGCTGGCTCTTTTGGGTACTTGAATATTTCCTAATTGTTCTGGTGCATTTACCGTTATTGCCTCTGTGAACATAGTAGCTAAATAATCCCAACGTGTTACATAAGGAAGATATTGTATAATTGTTCGGTTTTCCGCAATTTTTTCCATCCCTCTGTGTAAATAACCCAATACGGGTTCGCAGTCAATAACATCTTCACCATCTAGAGTAACGATAAGTCGAAGAACACCATGCATTGATGGGTGGTGAGGACCCATATTAACTATCATGAGGTCTTTTCTTGTAGCCGGTACATTCATATGTTTTCTTCTCCGATCCATTATTCTATGAATTGCCGAAAACGAAATAAATGAGGTTCATCAAAATTCAAGATCTAATAAACCAAAGAATTCAAATAATCTTCAAATTAACGAGTTTTTGGTTCCCGAATATCTAATTGATCGATTAATTTTTTATAACGCACTCTATTTTTCTTTGACAAATAAGCCAGCAGTCGTTGACGTTTTCCCAGAATTTTCCGCAAACCTATCTGAGATAAATAATCTTTTCTGTGCAATTCAAAATGTGAAGTAAGTCTCTGTATCTTATTGGTGAAACTGATTACTTGAAATTCAACAGACCCTTTGTTTTTTTCTTCTTTCGGAATAACTGAGATGAATGAATTTTTGACCATAATCATAAAAATAAAATTTCTCTCTCTTTTTTTTTTTCACAGATATGGATTTTACCAATCAGGAATAATAATAATGCCAGTTATTTTGATCTGATACACCCAATAATCTGGATTTATTCATATATTATTTTATTCTATCAAATCAAATCAAAATTAAATTCAAATGAATTGTAAGTACAATTTGTAATTTGATTCGATAGAAGGGCAGTTTCTGTACCTACAAAAGAAAATTATTTTGACCTAAGAAGATTCTGCCGAATCATTTCTAGATTCAATCCAATTGAGACGTTATTGAATCGGTATCATGTATTAGAATGTAACACAGCGTGTGTGTACATTCATATACCAGACCCGACACCTGATATATAGGAAATGTACCAACCATCAACTAATTCCGAATCGTGGATACATATGTATCCTTGACATACTGAAACGGCTGCCATTATTGGTATCAAACCAGTAGCGATTCATACAAGCTAAATCCTCTAATCGATAATTGGGCCAAAGAAACAATTTGAATTGAATGAATTTATTTATATCTGTATCAATATGCTTGTCCTCATCCAAAAATTGCCCCCAGTTCCTTACATTGTTGTCATTGAAAAATACCGGATTTCTATCCATAACATTCCTATTTCCGGAATTGAAACAAATTAGAATTCTCAATTCTCTACGACGCCTAGGGGATAGAATATTTTCAGGAACAAGCAAATCATAATGATTTTCGTCTCTATTCACAAGCATCTTTTTATGTTGTACAATGGATCCATTGAAATAATTCTCATCAACATATCTTTTTTCTCGATATCTTCCATTAGTTTGGCATTTATTATTATGGACTAATGAGATACCTATGGTTTGATACATAATAAATTGTCTATCCCATTTTATAGACAGACGTACTGGTTCGAGAATCAATATTCCTTTTTTTATCAATTCTGGAAGAGTTAGATTCGTCTGAATTAACATTACATCCAGGTGCATTTCTCCTCCTTGAATAGAGGATATAGCAATTTCCTTTGCATTTATTAGTCTAAGCAGGAAACAATATACCTTAACATTATTGAAAATTCTGTGATTCAAAGGATCATCCCATCTCAATTGAAAAAGCAAATATTTTTTCAGGAATAACTCTAGTTTTGCTTTCTTGTTACTCTCGGGTTGTCCTTTCTTTTCACGTTTTTGAATGTCTGATTCCGTGTAATCCTTTTCAAAATCTTTTTGTCGTTTTCGTGCGTCTGAGCCAATATTTCCGTGGCCGAGCTGTTCTTTTTCTTCTTGATTTCGATTCTTTAATTCAAGATATTCTTTTTGATTAGATGATATACGAAGATCCTTTTTTTGATTTCCATTAATGTTTTTGTTTTCACTAATGTTTTCATTTCCATTAAAAATGAAAAGAAGTAATTTGATTGGTATAATCCACGGTTTGATCTTATATGCATCATAAAGTGGCACAAATTCTGAGAAGAACCAAGATTTCGTCTTTAATATGGGACGATATAGCATTTCTTTATTCATTCCCATCAAAAAAAACTTTTTTTTTTGATTGGGTGGGTTGATTTCTTGATGAATCGTGAGATAGAAAAGATCTTTCTTATCAATCATTTGATAATAATCAGTCTCGGTCTTAGTCATTTTATTAATGTTGGTCCCGGTATCCGTATCGGTCCAGGACTCAATATCGATATTCTTTCTAAGAAATAAATCGAAAATTTTCCACTCCAAATATTTTCTATCCGTACTTTTACCCGTACCAATAATATACTCTTCTCCTAGATAATCACTAATAGATATATCCCCCAGTACATAAAATGGTTCAATTTTAGGTGTGTTGTAATTATATGGAATCTCTCGGTCCTCGTTTACTTGTAATGAGGATGGATAAATATATGAGTCTTTCCTATCCCCATAATTAATATATTTATATGAAAAAAGATCATATCTGTAGTTTTTTTTTAATTTTTCTTTTTTGCTCGTCAATGAATTCACTTCATAATCATTTTTTTTCTCGTAATGAATGAATTGGGCTTTTTCATATGAATTCTTTTTTGAGTCTTTATTTTGAATCGTACGACGCCGATTGACCCTAGTTCGCCATTTTTGCGGTACTAATTTAGACCATCTAGCCTGAGATAAATTGTATTGATAATGATCCCTTAACCAGTTTTTCCATTCATTCATTCCAGAATTCGGAAGTTTTTTATGCCTTGATTTGGAATCTAATACTCTTCGTGTTCCAAAAAAATTCCTGATTTTATCCTTAAGAATAAGATATGCTTCACGATATTGAAGTAGAGATCTCAAATGATACTTCTTATTAATAGCTTGGATTTGTGATAATTTGTAAAATACAGATGCTTGTGAAAAGGAATATAGGTCACCAGAAATCTTTGATTTATTATTACTAATATTAGAAAGAGACTTTTTTATAGTCGAAATAAAGTGAATTTTTTTTTGATTTGTTTCATCAATCCCTTCTTTATTTTTTTCATCGTTGTGAATGTATTTATCGATAATCTTTTTTGTTGATTCAAGGAAAAGTTGTACATTGACTCTAGAAACATTAACAGTACATAGAAAGATATGTATGTATATTCTTTCGTTGAAAAATGTCAAAAAATAGTGCCATTTGCGTATGAATATGAATCTGTTACTTCTTCTTTTTGATATCTGCCAAATATGTTTCTGCGATTCCGATCTTTTATCACCACAACTTGTATCGTTAGGACTAATATTTATATCCGGAGTTAGAAATATTTTTCTTTTGTCTTTTGCACCCCTTTCTATTTGATTTCTGATTAGGGTTGTTCTATCGGACAGATCTTTCCTTTTTTTTTCTGTCAGTGAATAATTTGCCCAATCCATGAATCTAATTCGAATGGTCGATTCAGGAACAGTTTTATTACTGCTTATGATTATGGAATCTTTTCCATTTTCGTTCGGTTCATATACTTTCTTCAATACAAATAAGAAAATTGGATTTACGTTTGCAAACTCTTTTATTATTCTTTTTAAAAATAGAACCGTTTTGATAATCCATCTTGTTTTTTCTTTTGAGACCTTTATAAACTGTTTTGTTTTTTCTTTGAAAACTCTTAGAACTAGAAAACATTTTTTTTTCACTTTTCTTTTTTTTTTTTCGAATTCATTATAAATAGGTTCAAAAAAGGAAGGTTGTTGTCGGGCAGAACCAAAAGGTAGTTCGGTTTCCCTTCCCCAGATTGTTAAAAAACAAAAATTTTCTGTTTTCCCTTTCTTTTGGATTGGATCTCTATGATGGGATCGTAGTTTGGATTTGCGCCAGGGTTTCAGACAGAAAGGAAATAGGATTTTTATCTGAATACCATCTGTTAACCAGTTTTTCGGAAATTCTGTTTCTGATAATTGAACACCATTATAGGTGCATTTAACATGCATTTCTCTATTCCACTCCTTCAAATCCTCGTACCACTCGGGGAATTGAAATAAGAACATACGGCCGAGGTTTTTAGCTATTATCAATGAAGGCAATATGATGTATTTTCTAAGAATCGATTGGGTTACTAACATAGTACCTCTTATTGCTTGAGCAAATATAATAGTATCCCAAGTTTCTGCTATTGCTATCCTTTCATTCTCGTTTTTTTTATCTGCAATTTTTTTTGCCTTTTCTTTTGCCTCTTCCTCCTCAGAGTCCGAAGTTTTGAATTTAGGTCCTGTATCTATCCAATTTCTAAAAATTAGATTCATTGTTCGGGAGATATCAAAAGAAAAAAAAAAAGTTTTGTCTATTCTGTCCAAAAAAAGCAGGGAATGCACATTTGCTTGAAACATTTCCCAAGTAACTACTTTACGTCTTTGAGCGCGCATGGATCCTTTTACTATATCCCGACGAAAATCTGATTGTTGCGAGTAACGTACCAAAGCCAACTCTTCTGCTTGATCACTATTAGTACTGGTACTAGTATCAGTATTGGTATTCTGATCCGGATCCGCCTTATCAGTATAAATTACCACACGTTTGGCTTTTCTTGAACGAATCCCATGATTTTCTGTTGATTCTTCCTCATTTTCCTCCTCCCGCTCTTCAAAAGAATTGATCAATTTGTATGATCGTCGAGGAATCTTTTTACCTATTTCTTCTATTCCAATAGATTTATTTTGAATTGTTTGATTATTTGGATCAGTTGTAATTACATCGAATAGAAATTTCAAACATTTTGTTTTATTTTCTGAATCAAATCTTCTTTGTTCGGATATTAAAACAAGCTTTTTAAAATTCAGACTAAAACCCGTTGTTGATTTCCTAGCTAATTCACTGATAGAGGTCAAGAAAGGACCAACGTCTGTCGATAATGATTCTCCATTAAATGTATCCATTTTATGTTCAAGTTTTTGGTAATCAGTAGGAAGCCTATC